TTGTGATGCATGAAGTTTTGGAAAAAAAATAATCTCTTTAGGAGAAAATAAAATTTCGTTAAAAATGATCATTTTTAATATATTAAAAAGATGCATTTTAGATGCGGTTCCCTAAAACTTGAGATTTTTCTGTTTCCGAGGGGTTTACAGAAGTGTTAGCAATCCCTGGAGTTTAGGGGGGGGGGGGGTTTAACGACTAAAAACCCCCAGAAGGGGGGTAATAAGTAAATTTTAGGAGAAAAAATCACATATTATGCTCATGAAATCAATTATGCAATTCTGATTTTGAAATCCTTATACGTTTCAGTTATAGTCCCGCGAGCGGGATTCTTGTACCACCTTAGATGAATAACTTCACTATGCACTGTGAAATGTCCACGAAACGGAAAAAAGAAAAAAGAACCCTGACACCCGTGGAGAGAACGCCCGGCATGTGGAGTTATCTCGCCATTAGATTGCCACCATTAACTTATGCAAGCGTCGATGAAAGTTAGTGGAATATTACAATTTATGACCCTGAAATAGGAACCAGATGCCAGTAATAGTGCATTTTGAACTACCCCCACAATTCTTGCCCCTCATCCTCAATAAACGTATGCATTAAGGAATCATAGGTTGGTCGGTTCTTATTGTATCGGATTTTTAAAGTGACGGGGTGCTGGTACTTGGTGTATATTCTCTGCTAAATTTGGTGCTAGCCTTGGTTTTTTGCCTTTATTTAACTCAGTAAAGTCATTGCATAAATCTTTGCTGAATTAAAATTCAATCTTGTGCCCTAGCTTGGTAGTTTAACATAATTTTATGCTGATAATACATATATGTATTACTACCATAATGTATGTTTAAATACAGTATATGGTGTTGATACATAAGTATGTCCTATATCTTTAATACATATGCTCTTATGTATACATATGCTAATACTCATATATGTACATAGAACATAGGGTGGTTTGATCTTCAGAGAATAGTTTAACTGGAGAATATTAGCTTTGGGAGCTAGTGGTGGGGGTTAGACTCCCCTTTCTCTGAGCAGCAGGGAGGAATTTAACCTCCGACATTCGGCTTACAAAACCGACGCTCTAAACTGAGCTACTAGTGCTATCGTCAGCCTAATACTTTATTTTCTAAAGTTGCTGCTGTGGGAATAATAATCAGGAACAGAGAGAAGTAGATTAGGGATGCGACTTGGCCGATCATAATGTAGGGGTCTTCAACTGGTATGCCTCCGATTCAGGTGAGAATTGCTACGTTTGCGACTAGTGTCCAGAATAAGAATTGGGTCACGGGTCGGAAAGTTAAGCTTCGTTGTTTAGAGGTGTGAAGAATGGGTACAATCATGAGAACCAGGATTGAAGCTAGGAGAGCTAGAACACCCCCTAGCTTGTTAGGAATCGATCGAAGAATGGCGTACGCAAATAGGAAATATCATTCGGGTTTAATATGGGGAGGGGTGACTAAAGGATTTGCAGGTGTAAAGTTGTCGGGGTCTCCTAGAAGGTTGGGGGCAAAGAGTGCAAGGGAGGTTAGTAAAATAATTACGCCTGCAAATCCTAACAAGTCTTTGTAAGAGAAGTATGGGTGGAAAGAGATTTTGTCCGTGTCAGAGTTTAGGCCGAGGGGGTTGTTTGAGCCAGTTTCGTGTAGGAATAAGAGGTGAAGTAAGGTTATAGCCGCAACAATGAAAGGAAGAAGGAAGTGGAAGGCGAAGAAGCGGGTTAGGGTTGCATTGTCTACTGAAAACCCCCCTCAGATCCATTGTACAAGGGTGCCCCCGACGTAAGGAACAGCGGAAAGGAGGTTAGTAATGACGGTTGCTCCTCAAAATGATATTTGTCCTCAGGGGAGAACGTAACCTACAAAGGCGGTTGCTATAACTAGGAGAAGAAGAACAACTCCGATATTTCACGTTTCTTTATAAAGATACGAGCCGTAGTAGAGTCCTCGTCCGATATGAAGGTAAATACAAATAAAAAAGAAAGATGCTCCGTTGGCGTGAAGATTTCGGATGAGTCAGCCGTAATTTACATCCCGACAGATGTGTGCAACAGAAGAAAAGGCTGTGGCAATGTCTGAAGTATAGTGTATAGCAAGGAAGAGTCCTGTAAGGAGCTGGGAAATTAGACAGAGACCAAGCAGGGACCCAAAATTTCATCAGACAGAGATGTTAGAGGGTGCAGGGAGGTCAACTAGTGCGTGGTTAGCAATTTTTAACAAAGGGTGTGTCTTTCGAAGGCTTGTCATTAGGGTTTCTGTAGTTGAGTTACAACAGTGGTTTTTCAAGCCATGGGCCCGGGTTAAAGTCCCGGCAGGAATTATGTCCTTTTTCATGTCTTTATTATTGTTAGGGTTGGTGTTAGGGCTGGTTGTAGTTGCTTCTAACCCTTCTCCATATTTTGCTGCCCTAGGGTTGGTTACGGCAGCAGGCGTGGGGTGTGGGATCTTAGTCTGGCACGGGGGGTCATTTTTGTGCTTTATTTTGTTTTTAATTTATTTGGGGGGAATGTTGGTAGTATTTGCTTACTGTGCAGCACTTGCTGCTGATTCTCATTGAGAGAGTTTAGGGAGTCGATCTGTTGCTGTCTCAATGTTAGTTTATGGAGTGGTAATAGGGGTGCTTGGAGCGGTTTTTTGTGGAGGGTGATTTGAATCTTCTTGGCTAACTGTGGAGGAGTTCCATGAGTTAGTTGTTCATCGAGGGGACGCTGCGGGGGTTGCTCTAATGTACATGTCCGGTGGTAAAATACTAATAGTTGCTGCTTGGACTCTACTTTTGACGCTCTTTGTGGTGATGGAGCTTGTCCGTGGAATAAGCCGTGGGGCTCTTCGGTCCATTTAGACAACAAGGAGGAGAACTGTAAGGGCTAGGGTAATCAGAAAGAGGGTGAGGTAGGTTTTGATTATTCCTCGTTGGGTATTACTGACTGTTGTAATAATAGGGGTGTTTAAAGAGATTACGGCTTTTGGTCCAATTTTTTCTAACCATGTCTGGTCTACAGCTTGACTTGCAATTGCTTGTCCTAGGATTAGACCAAATTTGGGAATAAGCCGGTGGACGATCATGGGGAAGAACCCAAGCATGTTAGAGAAGTGGTGGGGGGCCAGTTGAGGGGTGGGTTTAAATTGTTTACTTGTTAGCGAGGCTAGTTCTAGGGCAAGAAGAAGGCCGAGGATGGTAACAACCAGGGCGGCTATTTTAAGCAGAGGGGGTATGGTTATAATAGGGGTTTTAAGTGGAATAATGTTTGAGGTAATTAGTAGGCCTGCAATGATACTTCCTCAGGCAAGTCGTTTGATCGGATTAATCACTGTCGGGTTGTTTTCATTAATGGGGGAAAGTGAAGGGAATCGGGGGTGCCCCATAGAGACGAAAAAAACTACTCGTAAGCTGTAGATAGCCGTGAATGAGGTGGCTAGGAGGGTCATGGTTAGGGCTCAGGCGTTTAGGTAGGAGTTGTTTAGGGCTTCAATAATGGCATCTTTGGAAAAGAAGCCTGCGAGGAGGGGAGTACCTGTAAGAGCTAAGCTTCCGATAGTTATGCAGGAGGATGTAAAAGGGGTCAGGCGGTGTATTCCTCCTATTTTTCGGATATCTTGTTCGTCATTAAGGCTGTGAATGATTGAACCTGAGCAGAGAAATAGCATGGCTTTAAAGAAGGCGTGGGTACAAATGTGGAGGAATGCAAGTTGAGGCTGGTTTAACCCGATAGTTACTATTATTAGGCCTAGTTGGCTTGATGTCGAGAAAGCAACGATTTTTTTGATATCATTTTGAGTAAGGGCGCAGGTGGCGGTAAAAACAGTTGTCAGGGCACCAAGGCAGAGACAAATTGTTAATGCAGTTTGGTTATTCTCTATAAGGGGGCTTATTCGAATAAGCAGAAAAATGCCCGCAACGACCATAGTGCTGGAGTGAAGTAGGGCAGAGACCGGTGTTGGGCCTTCCATTGCGGAAGGGAGTCAGGGGTGGAGACCAAATTGGGCGGACTTGCCAGTAGCAGCAACAATTAAGCCGATAAGGGGGAAGGTTAGGTCAAGATCCTTTGCAGTGGTTATTATCTGTTGTATTTCTCATGAGTTAAGGTTTGTTGCTATTCATGCTATAGCGAAGATTAAGCCAATGTCCCCGACACGATTATAAAGTACCGCTTGAAGTGCGGCGGTATTTGCGTCTGCTCGGCCGTATCATCAGCCGATTAAGAGGAATGATATAATGCCAACTCCTTCCCAGCCAATAAAGAGTTGAAATATGTTGTTTGCGGTAACCAAGATGACCATTGCAATCAGAAAGATAAGGAGGTATTTAAAGAATCGGTTTATGTTTGGGTCAGCATGCATATATCAGGATGCAAATTCTAGAATGGATCATGTCACATAAAGAGCGATAGGGGTAAAGATGGTCGAGTAGTGGTCAAACTTGAAGCTAATGTTGATGTCAAAAGTCAGCGTGTTTGTTCAGTTTCAGTTGGTTACAATGGTTTCTGCGCCTTCGTTGAGTAAAAAAAACAGTGGCAATAGGCTTACAAAAAAGGCCAGCTTTACTGCTGTTTTGACTTTAAGAAGTGCCCAGTCATTTTGTAAAGGGTTTGGGGTTAATGTCGTGAAAAGGGGGTACGAAAGTAGGAAGAAGACCAGGATTAGGCTGGATGTTAATATGAGTGAAGTTGAGAGCATAGCTACTACTTGGATTTGCACCAAGAGTTTTTGGTTCCTAAGACCAACGGATGAGCTGTTATCCTTTAGGAGCTTAGGTGTGAGTTAGCCTTGGGGTTCAACCAGGGGGCCGAGGATTAGCAGTTCTCGGTGCTTGCGAGCCTACCTTGGTGGATGAGGGGATTTTAACCTCTGTTTTTAGAATCACAATCTAATGTTTTTATTAAACTACATCTACAGGCTGTTCATCCTCAAATTAATTCGGGTTTGAGGATAAGAAGGATTAAGGGGAGAAGATGGAGCACTATTAGTAGATGTTCTCGTGTGTGGGAGGGTTCTACGGTGGTAATATGTGCTGGGAGTTGGCCTCGTTGGGTTATAAGGAACATGTAAAGAGAATATCCTGCTGTAATTAAGGTTCCGACCCCTGTGAGGGCTAAGGTTCATCAAGATCATCCAAAGAGGGCCGTAATAATTATTAGTTCCCCTATAAGGTTTGGGAGGGGGGGAAGGGCGAGGTTGGCTAAGCTTGCAAAAAATCATCACACTATCATAAGAGGAAGGATTATTTGTAAGCCTCGGGCTAGGACTATTGTTCGACTGTGGGTACGTTCATAGTTGGTGTTAGCTAAACAGAAGAGGGCAGAAGATGTTAAGCCGTGAGCAATCATAAGAATTAGTGCTCCGGAAAGGCCCCAGGGGGTTTGGATGAGGATTCCTCCCACTACCAGGCCCATATGACTAACGGAGGAATAGGCAATGAGGGATTTGAGGTCAGTTTGTCGTAAACAAATTGAGCCAGTTATAATTACTCCCCAGAGTGCAAAAATAATAAAGGGGTAGCTTAGTTCCTTAGTTAAGGGTTCAAGAATTGTTAGAATACGGATTATTCCGTACCCCCCAAGTTTTAGTAATACGGCAGCAAGAATTATTGAGCCTGCGACAGGTGCCTCTACGTGGGCTTTTGGAAGCCAGAGATGAATTCCATACAGTGGCATTTTAACTAGGAAGGCCAATAAGCAAGCGGCCCACCAGAGTTTGTGGCTGTACAAGGAAAGTTGTATTGGGGGAGAATATGGAAGGGTAAGTAAAGAAAGGGATCCTGTGCTATTTTGGAGGATAAGAAGAGCAACCAGAAGCGGGAGTGAGCCAGCAAGTGTATAAAATAAGAAATAGGTCCCTGCATTAAGCCGTTCTGCCTGATTTCCTCATCGGGTGATTAGGATTAGTGTGGGGATCAGTGTTGCTTCAAACATAACATAAAATATAATCAATTCGGTGGCCCCGAAGGCTAGAATCAAGAAGAACTGTAGAGATGTTAGGAGCGTAATGTACATTCGTTGTCGATTAATAGGTTCTGAGGCAGTGTGGTTTTGGCTGGCGAGGATTATTAGTGGAAGAAGTCAGCATGTTAAGACTAGGAGGGGAGTGGAAAGAGGGTCTGTGCCTAAGTAGAGGCTGAGGTGCGATCAGCCGGTCTCTGACAAATTAGGCAGTCAGGAGAAGCTAGCTAGAGCAATAATAAAACTGTGAAGGAGGACTGTTGGCCATAGTCATTTACCTGAAACTAGTCAGGTTGTTGGGATTAGCATAAGAGTGGGGACTAGAATTTTTAGCATTGTAAGAGATTTAAGGTTTGTAAACGATCAGAGCCGTGGGTGCGAGCAGTTGCTACTAGGAGTGCAAGTCCTGCACTTGCTTCACAGGCAGAAAGTGCTAAGAGGAGGAGGGGAGAAGCTGAGAAGTTGATTGAACTTAACTGGAGGGCTCACAGGGATAAAGCAACAAATAAAGACAGTATTATTCCTTCTAAGCAGAGAAGGGCTGATAAAAGATGGGTCCGCTGGAATGCGAGGCCTGTTAGTCCTAACATGAAGGCAGATGAAAAGGTGAAGTGAACAGGGGTCATCAGGTTGATCGTGGGGTTAAACCACGAATTTTTGAGCCGAAATCAAATATTATATCTTTTAACTAATCACCTACTCCGCTCATTCGAGCCCTCCTTGAAGTCATTCATAAATAAGGCCCAGGGTGAGAAGGCCTAAGACGACTGAGGCTCAAATAAAGGTGGTTAAGGGGGAGGAAAGTTGGTCACCCCAGGGAAGTGGTAAAAGGAGGGCAATTTCTAAGTCAAAGAGAAGGAAAAGAATTGCTACGAGGAAAAACCGAAGGGAAAAGGGGAGTCGGGCAGATCCTAAGGGGTCGAAGCCACACTCATACGGGGAAAGCTTTTCATAGTCGGGACTCATTTGGGGGAGTCAAAAGGATACGATAGCTAAAATAATGGAAAGGGAAGCGGTAATGATAATAATCGTTATAACTAAGTTCATTATCTTTCCTTGGACTTGAACCAAGACCGTGTGATTGGAAGTCACTTATACTATATATAATACTAGAAAGATTATGAGCCTCATCAATAGATTGAAATGTACAGGAACAATCACACGACGTCTACAAAATGTCAATATCAGGCGGCTGCTTCAAACCCAAAGTGGTGTTCGGATGTAAAATGGTATTGAGTTTGCCGGAGAAGACAGATTGCTAGGAAAGTTGAACCAATAATTACATGTAGGCCGTGGAAGCCGGTTGCGACAAAGAATGTTGAACCGTAAACCCCATCTGCAATAGTAAAAGGGGCTTCAAAGTACTCTAATCCTTGAAGGAAGGTGAAGTAAAATCCAAGAAGAATAGTTAGGGCTAGGGACTGGATTGCTGGTTTACGGTCGCCTTCTATAATGCTATGGTGGGCTCAGGTGACTGTAACACCAGAAGCAAGAAGGACAGCTGTGTTGAGCAGGGGGACTTCAAATGGGTCCAGGGTTGTAATTCCTGCTGGGGGTCAGCACCCTCCTAAGTCAGGGGTTGGCGCAAGGCTTGAGTGGTAGAAAGCTCAGAAGAAGCCTAAGAAGAAGAAGACTTCTGAGGTAATAAACAGAATTATTCCGTATCGAAGGCCTTTTTGGACTGGGGGTGTATGATGTCCCTGAAATGTCCCTTCTCGAATAATATCTCGTCATCACTGATACATTGTGAGAAGGAGAAGGACTGTTCCTAGTGCCATAAGGATTGTAGAATTAAAGTGAAATCAAATTGCGGTTCCGGAGGTTATAAGCAGGGCGCCAACTGCGCCTGTAAGTGGTCAGGGGCTGGGGTCAACTATGTGGTATGCGTGTGCTTGGTGGGCCATTAAACGTTTTCTTGCAGGTAGAGGCTTAGAAGAAGGATAAATACATAGGCTTGAATGACTGCAACAGCTACCTCAAGAAGGGAGAGTATTAGAAGGAGAATACCTGTAAGAATTGCCACGGTTGGCTGTAGGGAAAGTATAACAAAAAGTCCCGTTGAAATAAGTTGAATGAGAAGATGGCCAGCAGTAAGGTTAGCTGTAAGCCGTACTCCTAAGGCGAGGGGCCGAATTATTAAGCTAATTGTTTCAATAATGATCAGAATTGGAATTAGCAGCAGAGGGGTTCCTTCTGGCAGTAAGTGTGCTAGAGAGTGGTTAAGCTGGTTTCGTATTCCAATTAGTACTGTCGCTAACCATAGGGGAACTGCAAAGCCTAGGTTAATCGAAAGTTGGGTAGTAGGGGTAAAGGTATAGGGGAGGAGGCCGAGCAGATTAAGGCTAAGGAGAAAGATCATAAGTGATGAGAGCATTAAAGCTCATTTATGCCCTGGGCGATTGATTGGTAGAAGAAGTTGTCGTGTGAATATGCCAAGGAATCAGTTTTGTAGTGTTACCAGGCGGTTATCGAGTCATCGGGCTGAGGGGGTCGGGACAAGGACTCACGGGAGAAGTAGGGCGAGCGCTATTAGCGGGATTCCTAAAAAGAATGGGCTTGCGAATTGATCAAAAAAACTTGCTACCATGGTCAGGTTCAGGACTCTGTTTTAGGTGTATCAGCGCTTTTAAGTGTTGGCTCGTTAGGGAAAGTGTGGGCTACAATTTTTAAGGGTAAGATGGTAAGAAAAATTACTCAGGAAAAAACCAAAATGGTTAATCACGGGGCGGGGTTTAATTGGGGCATGTCGCTGAGGGTGGTTGGGAGGCACCATTCTTTAGCTTAAAAGGCTAACGCTTTACCCTGTTTAGCTTCATCAGCGAAGCATCCTCGAGCATGAGGGAGGATCATTCTTCGAAGTATTCCAGAGGAACAGCTTCGACTACAATGGGCATAAAACTGTGGTTTGCCCCACAAATTTCAGAGCATTGTCCGTAGAAGACGCCCGGACGAGAGGCAATAAATGCTGTTTGATTTAGGCGTCCTGGGACAGCGTCTATCTTAACACCAAGGGCTGGGACTGCTCATGAGTGTAGAACATCTTCAGCTGAGACTAAGACCCGGATAGGGGAATCAACTGGGATTACTATTCGATGGTCTGCTTCTAGGAGGCGGAATTGTCCAGGGGTTAGGTCTTGTGTTGGTAGCATGTATGAATCAAAACCAAGGTCTTCGTAGTCTGTATACTCATAGCTTCAGTATCACTGGTGGCCTATAGCTTTAATTGTTAGATGGGGGTCGTTGATTTCATCCATGAGGTAAAGGATGCGCAAAGAAGGGAGGGCAATTATGATTAAGATAAGTGCTGGAAGGACGGTTCAAATTACTTCAATTTCTTGAGAATCTAAAATATATTTGTTGGTTAGTTTGGTAGAGACTATAGCTACAATAATGTAAAGTACGAGTGTACTAATTAAAAAGACGATTATTAGGGCGTGGTCGTGGAAGTGGAGAAGTTCTTCTATAACGGGGGAAGCTGCATCTTGAAATCCTAGCTGTAGGGGATGGGCCATTAGTTAAACAAAGTGCGCGGGAGTTGAACCCACGATTCTGCCCTGACAAAGCAGCGTATTTTACTTTACTAGCACCTTATAAAGAAAGTGACAGAGTGGTTATGTAGTTGGCTTGAAACCAGCCCACGGGGGTTCAATTCCTTCCTTTCTCGGGAGATAGAAGTTTTACTTGAACAAATGCCGGTTCTTCGAATGTGTGATAAGGAGGAGGGCAGCCGTGTAGCCATTCAACATTAGTTGAAGCCATGTCTACTGACTGAACTTCACGTTTTGAAGCGAAGGCTTCTCAGATAATAAAAAGGAAGAGAATAACGGCCACGAGAGAAATTAGGGAGCCGATAGATGATACAGTGTTTCACAGCGTGTATGCGTCTGGGTAGTCTGAGTATCGACGAGGCATTCCAGCCAGGCCAAGGAAGTGTTGCGGGAAGAATGTCAGATTTACACCAATAAACATAATACCAAAATGAATTTTTGTTCAGGTGCTGTGTAGGGTGTAGCCTGAAAATAGGGGGAATCAGTGGACGAAGCCAGCCATAATGGCAAAGACGGCACCCATAGATAACACATAATGGAAGTGAGCAACGACGTAGTAAGTGTCGTGCAGAACAATGTCGAGGGATGAGTTGGCTAAAACGATGCCTGTGAGGCCCCCAACTGTAAATAGGAAAATAAAGCCGATGGCTCAGAGCATAGGGGTTTCTCATTTAATTGTACCTCCGTGCAGGGTTGCTAATCAGCTAAATACTTTAACACCCGTTGGGATGGCAATAATTATTGTTGCGGATGTGAAGTAGGCACGTGTATCAACATCCATTCCCACCGTAAACATGTGGTGGGCTCACACAATAAATCCTAAGAGGCCAATGGCCATCATTGCTCAAACCATTCCTATATATCCAAAAGGTTCTTTTTTACCAGAATAGTAGGCTACAATGTGGGAAATTATTCCAAATCCTGGGAGGATCAGAATGTATACTTCTGGGTGACCGAAGAATCAGAAGAGATGTTGGTAAAGAATGGGGTCTCCTCCTCCAGCTGGGTCAAAGAAGGTGGTGTTAAGGTTTCGATCTGTAAGGAGCATTGTAATCCCGGCAGCTAGAACTGGAAGAGATAAGAGGAGCAGAACAGCGGTAATTAAAACGGCCCATACAAATAAAGGCGTTTGGTACTGTGAGATGGCTGGGGGTTTCATATTAATAATGGTGGTAATAAAATTAATAGCACCAAGAATAGATGAAATTCCAGCTAAGTGAAGGGAGAAAATTGTTAGGTCGACTGATGCGCCTGCGTGGGCAAGGTTTCCTGCTAGCGGCGGGTATACTGTTCATCCGGTACCGGCCCCAGCTTCAACTCCTGAAGAGGCAAGGAGAAGGAGGAATGAAGGGGGGAGTAGCCAGAAGCTCATGTTGTTTATTCGGGGGAATGCTATGTCAGGGGCGCCGATCATGAGCGGAATTAGTCAGTTTCCGAAGCCTCCAATTATGATTGGTATTACTATAAAGAAAATTATTACAAATGCATGTGCGGTAACAATTACATTATAAATCTGGTCGTCCCCTAAGAGGGCACCGGGCTGGCTTAGTTCAGCTCGGATGAGTAGGCTAAGGGCAGTTCCTACTATACCGGCTCAAGCACCAAATACGAGATAAAGGGTGCCGATGTCTTTATGATTGGTTGAGAAAAATCAGCGTGTGATTGCCACAGGTAAGATGGCCGAGGTTTAGGCGGTGGATTGTAGCCCCATAAACAGAGGTTTAAGTCCTCTTCTTATCAAGCTTTGAGGTGTTTTACATGTCGGATTGCAAATCCGAAGTAGACGGCTGACGCCCTCCGGAGCTTTATAACCCCCCCCCCCCCCCCCCCCCCACGGGGGGGGGGGTAGACAGATGCTCGCTGGTTTGAGCGTTTAGCTGTTAACTAAGAGTTTGTAGGATCGAGGCCTGCCTGTCTAGAAAAGCTTTAGCTTAATTAAGGCGTCTGTTTTGCACGCAGGAGATGTAAGTTAAAGTCTTGCAAGTTTTACAGGGACTAGGAGAATTGAACTCCCACTGACGGCTTTGAAGGCTGTTGGTCTTAATTAACCTAAGTCTCTTATATCGACAGTATAACTGCGATTGCTGGGGCGAGGGGGATAAGGATGAGGGAGCCAACGGTGGTGAAAGAGAGGCAGAGGGTTATGTTGAATGTTGAATTGCGTCAGACGATCATACCAGTAAAGTTGTCTGGGGGGTTAGTGAGGATTATTGCAAATGCAAGGCGTATATAAAAAAAGAGACTTAGGAGTGCGGAGACACCTGCGAGTGTGGCTAAAGATGAGAGATCTTGTTTAGTTAGTTCGTGAAGGATGAATCATTTTGCTAAAAAGCCAGTTAAGGGGGGGAGGCCGGCTAGGGAGAGTAGCACCAGGGGTCCAAGAGCAGTGATTGTTGGGCCCTTAGTCCGAATGATAGCGAGTAGGTTAATGGTTGTTGATTTAAACATTTTGAATAGAAGAAAGGCTGCGGCTGCAGTGTTGAAATAAATAATAAGGGAAAGTATTGCAAGAGATGGAGAGAATTGTAGGACGAGGGTCATTCATCCTAGGTGAGCAATTGATGAGTAGGCCAGGATCTTACGGGTTTGGGTTTGGTTAATACCTCCTCAGCCTCCAATCATAATAGATGAGATTCCTAAAGCAATCAAGAGTGACGAGTTTGTAGGTTGGAATTGCAAGAGGAGGGCAATTGGGGCGAGTTTCTGCCAGGTGGATAAAATTAGGCCCGTAGTAAAATCGGTTCCTTGAAGAACTTCTGGGAGTCAGGAATGTATTGGGGCAAGCCCAATTTTTAAGGCGATGGCAAGGGTAGCTAATGTCACAGGGACAGGGTGTGCTGTCAGGGGAATTTCTCAGAGTCCAGTAAGCCAGGCGCTTGATATGCCTGCAAATAAAAGTATGGTGGCTGCTGTAGCTTGGGCAATAAAATATTTAGTGGTTGCCTCGACGGCTCGGGGGTGACTGTGTCGGGCAATGAGGGGAAGAATAGCTAAAGTGTTGATTTCAAGGCCAATTCAGGCGAGTACTCAATGGCAGCTTATAAAAGTGATTGTGGTTCCTAGTCCGAGTGTAAAGAGAAAAATGGCTAAGATAAGGGGTATCATTAGCAAAGGAAGGACTTTAACCAACATTTTTGGGGTATGGGCCCAAAAGCTTATTTAGCTGACTTTACTAGGAAATGGTGTAGGGGAAGCACTGGGAGTTTTGATCTCCCCAGGTAGGGTTCAAATCCCTTTTTTCTAAGGAGTTGGGAGGATTTTAACCTCCATAATTCACTCTATCAAAGTGGCCCTTTACTTCAGGCACAGCTCCTAATGCTAGAGATGGGGGGGGAGCCCTGTGAATGCGACAGGGAGGGAAAGGTGTCAGATAACTAGGGCAAGAGTCAAAGGAAGGAAGTTTTTTCAAATTAGGTGTATAAGCTGGTCGTAGCGGAATCGGGGGTAGGAAGCCCGGACTCATAAGAATATTACTGACAAGAGGGCAGCCTTAGTCATGAGGTTTATTGCGGTAAGTTCTGGAAGGGTCGGAACATGGGAAGCCCCGAGGAATAGCGTGGCAGAAAGGGTATTTATAAGGAGAATGTTGGCGTACTCGGCGAGGAAAAAAAGGGCGAAGGGGCCCCCTGCATATTCAACATTAAAACCAGAAACGAGTTCGGACTCACCTTCGGTTAGGTCAAAGGGGGCTCGGTTAGTTTCTGCGAGTGTAGAGACGTATCACATTGCGGCTAGGGGTCATGCTGGGAGGATAAGTCAAATGCTTTCTTGGGCAATGTTGAAGATTTGCAGGGTGAAGCCTCCTGTAAAGATGATTGCTGATAGGAGGATAAGTCCGAGGCTTACTTCATAAGAAATGGTTTGGGCGACGGCCCGTAAGGCTCCAATAAGGGCATATTTTGAATTGGATGCCCATCCTGACCCAAGAATAGAATAAACTGCGAGGCTAGAGAGGGCCAAGATAAAAAGGACCCCGAGGTTGAGGTCAATAACGGGGTAGGGAAGAGGTATTGGGGCTCAAAGAGTGAGGGCAAGTGTTAGTGCAAGCATTGGGGTAAATAGAAAGAGAATGGGGGAAGAGGTTGAGGGTCGTACAGGTTCTTTAATAAATAGTTTTACGCCATCAGCGATGGGTTGAAGAAGGCCGTAGGGGCCAACAATGTTAGGTCCTTTTCGGTGTTGCATATAGCTGAGAACTTTTCGTTCAAGAAGGGTAAGGAAGGCAACGGCTAGAAGGACCGGGACGATGAAGGCCAAGGGATTGATTAGGTGGGTAAACAATGTGGATAGCATTATTAAGGAGAGGATTTGAACCTCTGTCCAAAGGACTTAGATCTTTTGCAATGAGCCGGGCTCTGCCACCCTAATTAGCCGTATTCTCAGGCGGGGAGGTGTGCCTTCTTACCTACTTTAGTTGTTTTCAGTAGGTGAAGGTAAGGCGTGCGTTGGGCAGGGGCTTTTCCTTTTCGGTCCTTTCGTACTAGAAAAGATCACTCTCATAGATAGAAACTGACCTGGATTACTCCGGTCTGAACTCAGATCACGTAGGACTTTAATCGTTGAACAAACGAACCCTTAATAGCGGCTGCACCATTAGGATGTCCTGATCCAACATCGAGGTCGTAAACCCCCTTGTCGATAAGGACTCTTTAAGAGGATTGCGCTGTTATCCCTAGGGTAACTCCTTCCGTTGATCGGCATTGCCGGATCTTAGCTGGTCAGAAATTCTGTTTATTAGAGCGGTAGCTCTTGGGTTTGGGAACATATAGTGTTCCTACTCCACATGGGGGTTTTGTATTTCCCCGCGGTCGCCCCAACCAAAAACACTGGGGCAGGATTCACTAGGTTCATTCCTTTATCTAGGGGTGTTTAACATGAGCTGTCCTGGCGCCTTAAGCTCCATAGGGTCTTCTCGTCTTATGTAAGTATCCCCGCTTCTGCACGGGGAGATCAATTTCATTGACTGGGAGGGGGAGACAGCTAAGCCCTCGTGGAGCCATTCATACGGGTCTCCATTTAAAAGACAAGTGATTGCGCTACCTTCGCACGGTCAAAATACCGCGGCCGTTAAACATATAGTCACAGGGCAGGCGGGACCTCTTATTCGTTGGTCTTGCAAGAGGCGATGTTTTTGGTAAACAGGCGAGGCTTTAAGTGTTTGCCGAGTTCCTTCCCTTCCTTTTAGTCTTTCCCATTTAGCACACCAGTGTGGGGTTAACGGGTTTATCTTGGATGTTTTTCTAGTTGATTAACTTGTAATCTATTTCCCTCTTTGTTTGGGGACGTTAAGTCTCGGTGGTTAGTCCGCTCCGAGGTACACTTGTGCAGGGAGAGAATCTTTTTTCTCTTATTACTCATTTTAGCATTATTTCTCCACTGTCTGCAGTGGATAGTTTGATATTGAAAGGGGGGTGAGATTGTGTTATCGGGATCGATGGAGGTTAAGTGTGCCTGAGCTTTAACGCTTTCTGGGCGGATGGCTGCTTTTAAGCCCACCGGGGCACTTTACCTTGAATTAAGTATGATCTTTACCCTTCTATGAAGGTTGTGTCCTTTGTCTGAGGGGCTGTACCCCCTTAGACTAACTCTCTTGGTTTCTGTAGTAGTCTAATTAAAATGTGAATAAAAATTGAGGTGAGAAGCCGAGAGGCTGAACTCCTATCCATTTCTCAAACAACCAGCTATCACTAAGTTCGATAGATTTGTCACCTCTACTCGAAGCTCTTCCCACTCTTTTGCCACAGAGACGGGTTTGCCCTATACTAGGCTGTCTTGGAGTAGCTCACTTAGTTTCGGGGGGCCAAACTAAAGTTCTCTTTGCTTGGGTATACTGGCTAAATCATGATGCAAAAGGTACAAGTATAAATCTTTGCTTTTTTAGGCTTTACTAAATTCTTTCATTTCTCTTTCAGCGTTCCCTTACGGTACTTTCTCTGTTGCTCCATAGTTCCTTTTCTGTCGCCCATACTTAGGGGGAAAAATGATTTGTTTGGTTTATGTGGGTGTTTTTGGGGTTATTAATGGGGGTATGTTGATTTTTGGGGGTGGGCTAGCTAATGGGCATCAGGGCAATCCGATTTGCACGGATATCTCCTCGGTGTAAGGGAGGTGCTGTTCTAATTGAGCTATGCTCTGGTTTTCCAAGTACACCTTCCGGTACACTTACCATGTTACGACTTGCCTCCCCTCTATAATCTTGGCATTTTAGTTAATTTTAAGTCGAAGTCTCGGGGAGAGTGACGGGCGGTGTGTACGCGCTTAAGAGCCGGCTTCAGAGGAACACTCTATTTTCCTCTTACTGCTAAATCCTCCTTCAGGTATACGTTTCAGTACAACCATTCGTAGTTCCCTGTAGGGTAGGGAATGTAGCCCATTTCTTCCCCCTCCATTCGCTACACCTCGACCTGACGTACTGGGCAGTACCAATTGTGCTTACTTTTTATCCTTCAGAGGGTAAGCTGACGACGGCGGTATATAGGCGGAATGAGCAAGGAGAGGTGAGGTTGAACGGGGATTATCGGTTCTAGAACAGGCTCCTCTAGGTGGGTCTAAAGCACCGCCAAGTCCTTTGGGTTTTAAGCTAATGCTCGTAGTTCCCAGGCGGACAGAAATGTAATAAACTGTCAATGTTTAGGGCTGAGCATAGTGGGGTATCTAATCCCAGTTTGTGCCTCAGCTTTCGTGGATTCAGAATACATAAAGCTACTTTCGTAATTGGGCTTCTTACCCTCGGATGCGTATAACAGCGCGGAAGGCTTTCGGCTTTAATTTAAAGTTTGTTCTTAACCACCCTTTACGCCGACTTCTAACAACTTGGGCCTCCCGTATAACCGCGGTGGCTGGCACGAGTTTTACCGGCCCTCTTAGCTTTAACTGAGTCAAGTTTTCACTTATATATCAATGTTTATCACTGCTGAGTACCCTTGGGGGTGTGGCTGAGCAAGGCGTTGTGGGCGTACAGTTAGTGTGCCTGATGCCGGCTCCTTGTTTCCGGGCAGGAAACTATAGGGCATCCTCACGGGGGCGCGGATACTTGCATGTGTAAGTTTAGCTAGAGCTGTTAGAAAAGTCAGGACCAAACCTTTGTGCTTGCGGGGCTTTTTAGGGACCATCTTAACAGCTTCAGTGTTATGCTTTAATTAAGCTACGCGAAC